ATATAAGTCTTCCCCTAATATTGCCCTTCTATTTTTATTCCATGAAAATTCAAATTTGAAACACAAAAATTTTCTGAGAATTCCCTATAGGCAACATATATAAATAAGATAACCGATTAGATATCTGTGTAACAATTTATGTTCTGGGGTTTACATCTACCCATATATATTGTTATAATTATATTGTTATAATTGAAATGGAGAAATTTAAAATAAAAAATACTGAATAAACACTGATTAGTTATGTATCATTTTTTAGTTTCTTGTGTCATTAGGAAAACAAAATTTGATATTCAAATCCAAGACTCATTCATGAATTTGCAGCCAGGAGTCAATAGTCAATAGTTCATGGTTCAAATTTGCCATCAACTTGTTTTTTTTTAAATACACATTTTACTTTTCAATAGAAAAGTGAGGGGAAGTTTTTAGGCACTGTGTTTTGAGATACTATAGAATCAATCGAAGAAGTGGATCAAATTAAATCAAAAAAAAGGCCCTTATTTTCGGAAAAGAATTAATAAAAAAAGGCTTCAATATACAAGTACAAAAAAGTGGTTCAGTAATCCAACCTTAAGCAGAAAAATTTCCATCTATTTTTTTTTTGTATTATTTTGGCGACATGGCCGAGTGGTAAGGCGGGGGACTGCAAATCCTTTTTCCCCAGTTCAAATCCGGGTGTCGCCTGATCAATAAAAGACTCGAAATCTCTTATTCTGTTCTGTTGATATATAACTCACCCCTTTTTCCCCGGCAGCAGAAACGGATTGTGCATTCGGCCTGGGTGTTTTCTAAAAGATTATAGTAAATCTTTGCATCTAGGATTAAAAAGATTCTAATGGTGGAAGGGCTATCACGACTTCCAGATCCCCTCTCCTCTATTCTACTACTAATGTAGTGTATACTGGCTAAGTCTTGAATTCCGTTGGATAGACCAGATACGAAATCTAATTAAATTAGCAGTTTAGTTGTGTAAAGACCGGAAGAGCCTTTATATACAATATACATAATATACAATATACATATACTTAAATATACTTAATAATAAGAGTACTTACTATATATCTATACAGACTCACGAGAATTTATGAGCGTTCACATTCAATATTAGACTGAATGGAGAATATAATTAACTTCTATAAAGATAAAAACGGGCAAAAAGAACAGGCCTTATTATTCCTATATGTTCCATTCGTAACATTCCATTAAGGTGTCATTGCCTATTTTACTTGTGTTTAGTCTTTCCCAATTAAAAGTCGTATAGGAATTTAGTAGAAGTTATTGGGATTAGTTCATCAACAGTGTTCGGTCAGAGTCCCTTTTTGACTCTGCGCCGTTGATTCGACTATTATTAATGAGCAATAATGGAATAATTCCTTCATAGAGATAGGGGACATAATTCACATGGATATAGTAAGTCTCGCTTGGGCTGCTTTAATGGTAGTCTTTACTTTTTCACTTTCACTCGTAGTATGGGGAAGAAGTGGACTCTAGAGGTACTACGAATTGATTGAGGAATCAAACCATATCAATTGTTTTCTAGATCGTTCTGCAACATGTTTTGAATTATTTAAAAAATATCTTCATTTATTACCTTACATTGGATTCTAGTGGAGTAATGTATTTTATGAATAAAATTCTTTCAATCAAAGAGATATTTCCAGGATTCCCATATTTGTATCTCGAAAGCAAAGGGATACAGATTATTGGAATTTTATTCCAACCAAATTCGTCCTAAATTTTCTATTTCAATGAACGGGCTCTTCCCATAATTTTAGTTTTAGATGGATACTAAAGAAGGCCCGACCCCCCTTTTTTGTTTCCCTCTTTACTTTACTTTTTCCTGCTCAAAAAGAAAATTTTTAAGTGTATACACGATTTCTATGAGAAAAAATTAGGCATAGTAGTTGTATAACAAGAGAGTATGCATAATAAGATCTTGACTTGGGAGTCACATATTGCGCACTTACCGATTATTTTATTTTTTTTTCGAAATTACATTTCGACTTTATCAGGGTTTCAAGCATTAAAATTTTGTGAGGTTTATTATTTTATTATTTATTATTATATTATACTTATTCCCTTTTAAAATACGAAGAAGTGACCATAGAACTCCTGTCAATGGATCAATCCAGTTTTTCTTAGGAATGCTAGAAAAAATATTACGGCTCTTTATTTAATAGATGCCGCTAATGCTTTTTCCTTCGTTGATTCTTTCGATAGATCACGAGACTCAGATTGCAAATAAAAATAAATCTATAAATTATAACTAGAAAGTAAGACAAGACAGTTTTTTAATATTGATCAAAAAAGGATGTATAAAAAAAAGAGAGTTGGTTCTATGTAAATTCCATATATTATATTATCTTGATATTTACATTACATATATCAAGATAATATTGTAGATTGATCGACACGAAGTCCCTGTCTTTATTATAAAGTACAACTTTATACACTACACTAAAAATAATAGATATGGTAAGAAAGAAATATATATTTCTTT